ATACTTTTGTCTTCAATGAATGGGGCAGCATTTAATGCAGGGCACCATATCTGGTTACCTAATTGGTTAAATGCTATTAATGACAATAGTAATTCATTATTCTTAACAATAGGACCCGGAGATTTTTTAGTTCATCATGCTATTGCTCTGGGTTTACATACAACCACATTAATCTTAGTAAAAGGTGCTTTAGATGCACGTGGTTCCACGTTAATGCCAGATAAAAAGGAGTTTGGTTATAGTTTTCCTTGTGATGGTCCAGGCCGAGGCGGTACATGTGATATTTCGGCATGGGACGCTTTTTATTTGGCAGTTTTTTGGATGTTAAATACTATTGGTTGGGTGACCTTTTATTGGCATTGGAAACATATTACTTTATGGCAAGATAATATTGCACAGTTTAATGAATCGTCCACCTATTTGATGGGCTGGTTAAGAGATTATTTATGGTTAAACTCTTCCCAACTTATAAATGGATATAACCCTTTTGGTATGAATAGTTTATCGGTCTGGGCATGGATGTTTTTATTTGGACATCTTGTTTGGGCGACCGGATTTATGTTCTTAATATCTTGGCGTGGCTATTGGCAAGAATTAATTGAAACTTTAGTCTGGGCTCACGAACGCACACCTTTGGGAAATTTGATTCACTGGCGAGATAAACCGGTGGCTCTTTCTATTGTTCAAGCAAGATTAGTTGGATTAACCCACTTTTCGGTAGGTTATATTTTTACTTATGCTGCATTCTTAATTGCCTCTACATCGGGTAAATTTGGTTAATTTTACTGTGGGTTGTAGCTTTCACATCTTACTTTTTTCGACGTAGGAAGGCGCTTCTATTTCTACAACTAGGATTAGACTTTTATTATGAATACGAAACTAATAGTACTTCAAGATTTATGGCAAGAAAAAGTTTGATTCAGAGAGAGAAAAAAAGGAAAAAATTGGAACAAAAGTATCATTTCATTCGGCGATTTTTAAAACAAGAAATACGCAAAGTTCCCTTGTTAAGTGAAAAAAGGGAAATTTATGTAAAGTTACAATTATTACCGCGGAATAGTGCACCTACGCGTCTTCGTCGACGTTGTTTTTTGACCGGACGACCAAGAGCTAACTATCGCGATTTTGAACTATCGGCACACATACTTCGTGAGATGGTTGAAGGATGCCTGTTACCAGGCGCAATAAGATCGAGTTGGTAAAAATTCCGACTTCGTTTCTAGACTCGAGAATCTTCTCGGTCCCTTTACCTTTCTGTATAAAAAGGCTCTTACAGTATAGGGTCTAAAAGGATAAGGGACTTTTCTCGTAGTCCAAGCGGAGTAGAGCAGTTTGGTAGCTCGCAAGGCTCATAACCTTGAGGTCACGGGTTCAAATCCTGTCTCCGCAACCTTGTTCTTGAAAAACTTTAAAAAGAACACATCTTTTTTATAATTCCAAATCTAGACAAAAAATTATAGAATTATGATCTATGAATTATTTGATTAATTTTTGGGCGGATAGCGGGAATCGAACCCGCATCTTTTCCTTGGCAAAGAGATATTTTACCATTCAACCATATCCGCATTTTTTGATTGACATAAATCTATAACATTTGCCCGGCTCCGAATTTGTGCAGTACCGGACCCAATATTATCTTAAGCATAATGCCAAGTTTTTTGAATTTCCTAAGATTGCTTTCTTGGAATTTGTTGAATGCAGACTTTTTTCAGTCTCGAACAAAGAGGGTCAAGAGAGAAGAGAATTAAGTATGGCCACCAGAAATAACAATCCACTCCATAATGCTGTCCCAGAAAATAAAACATTTTTTTTACTTGACCAGCCCTCTGGCGAAGCAAAGATGACGGGTACACTAATCAATAAGATGAATGAAGTAATAACAAGTGCAAAAACAACCAATTGCAAAGCAAGAGTCATATGTTTAATCCTCGATCCTAGCAGCAACTTAACTATACCTTTTGATCTCCCTAATAGGAGATATAAAACCAAGCAAAAGAGAACGGAGAGATGGCTGAGCGGTTCATAGCCCCGGTCTTGAAAACCGGTATAGTTGATAAAGAACTATCGAGGGTTCGAATCCCTCTCTCTCCTGTAGTTGATCAATAAATAAATAAATAGACGTACTTTAATTTTAATTTTGATTTATGTTTATTGGAATATATGCAAAGCAAATAAGTGGGACTTGCTTGGCTATCCCAACTAGCCAAGCCATAAAAAAGACGTTAATTAAGAAATTTTAGATTCACCTACTTTCATAATTTGATCATAGTATCTATATCTCAATTGAGAGGGTTCATAGAAAGAACAGGTTCAAAATCTCGATCAATTCCTTTCTCAAATCCAGCTGCAGCTGCACGAGCCCGTCCCGCGTGCCACAAATGACCGACGAAAAAGAAAAATCCTAGAACAAAATGTGAAGTTGCTAACCAACTTCTCGGAGAGACATAATTGACTGCATTTATTTCAGTAGCCACGCCCCCCACAGAATTTAACGAACCTAAAGGCGCATGAGTCATATATTCTGCGGAACGCCGTTCTTGCCAAGGTTGTATGTCTTTTTTTAACCTATTCAAATCTAACCCATTTGGGCCTCTTAAAGGCTCTAACCACGGAGCACGCAGATCCCAAAAGCGCATAGTTTCTCCTCCAAAAATGACTTCTCCAGTGGGAGAACGCATTAGATATTTACCTAAACCAGTAGGGCCTTGAGCGGATCCTACGTTCGCTCCAAGACGTTGGTCTCTAACTAAAAAGGTAAAGGCTTGAGCTTGAGAGGCTTCTGGTCCAGTAGGTCCGTAAAATTCACTAGGATAGGCGGTATTATTGAACCATACAAAACAACAAGCAGTGAAACCAAATATTGATAAAGCCCCTAAACTATACGATAAGTAGGCTTCACCAGACCATACAAGTGCGCGGCGAGCCCAAGCAAAGGGTTTGGTTAAGATATGCCAAATTCCACCAATAATACAAATAGAACCTAACCATACATGTCCTCCGATTATATCTTCCAAGTTGTCCACACTAACAATCCATCCGTCGCCACCAAAAGGAGATTTCAGTAAAAAACCAAATATGATACTTGGACTCAGGGTCAAGTTGGTAATTTTTCGTACATCTCCCCCTCCGGGGGCCCAAGTATCATAGACACCTCCAAAATAAAGTGCTTTGAAGACTAGAAGAAAAGCACCCATACCTAATAAAATTAAGTGAATACCTAAAATAGTAGTCATTTTATTTTTATCTTTCCATACATAACCAAAGAAAGGAAAATATTCTTCAATAATCTCAGGTCCCAGAAGTGCATGATAAATACCACCAAAGCCCAATACGCTAGAGGAAATTAGATGAAGGACTCCGGATACAAAGTATGGAAACGTGTCTACGATTTCCCCTCCGGGTCCTACCCCCCAACCTAGAGTTGCTAGGTGTGGAAGTAAAATTAATCCTTGTTCATACATAGGTTTCTCTGGTACAAAATGAGCTACTTCAAATAGATTCATTGCTCCGGCCCAGAAAACAATTAATCCAGCATGTGCTACATGAGCACCTAATAGTTTACCCGATAAATTGATTAATCGAGCATTACCGGCCCACCAAGCGAAACCTGTAGTTTCTTGGTCCCGACCCACTACGGTTAAAGTTCTATTAAAGAGCGTTTCCACGTGGTAGAACCTCCTCAGGGAATATAAGGTTTTCATGAGGCTGATCTTGAGCGGCCATCCAAGCACGAATACCCTCATTTAATAAAATATTTTTTGTGTAGAAAGTTTCAAATTCAGGATCTTCCGATGCCCGAATTTCTTGAGAAACGAAGTCATAGGCACGTAAGTTCAAAGCCAGGCCGACTACTCCCAAAGCACTCATCCATAAACCGGTTACTGGTACAAATAACATAAAAAAATGCAACCAACGTTTATTTGAAAAAGCAACCCCAAATATTTGGGACCAAAATCGATTAGCAGTAACCATTGAATAAGTTTCTTCAGATTGAGTTGGGTTAAAGGCGCGAAATGTATTTGCGCCATCGCCGTCTTCAAATAAAGTATTTTCTACAGTAGCACCATGAATAGCGCATAGCAGGGCACCGCCCAGTACACCGGCAACTCCCATCATATGAAAGGGGTTCAATGTCCAATTATGAAAACCTTGAAAAAATAGGATGAATCGAAATATAGCTGCTACACCAAAACTCGGTGCAAAAAACCAACCAGACTGACCTAGTGGATAAATAAAAAATACAGAAACAAAAACAGCAATTGGAGCCGAGAATGCGATGGCATTATAAGGTCGCAATTGAACAGATCGGGCCAGCTCAAATTGTCGTAACATGAAACCGATTAGGCCGAAAGCGCCGTGGAAAGCAATAAATGTCCACAAACCTCCTAATTGACACCAACGCGTAAAATCTCCTTGCGCTTCAGGACCCCATAGTAACAACAAAGAATGGGCTAAACTATTTGCAGGAGTAGAAACTGCGGCAGTTAAAAAATTACAACCTTCTAAATAGGAACTAGCCAATCCATGAGTATACCAGGACGTGACAAAGGTTGTACCCGTGAACCAACCCCCTAAAGCGAAATAAGCACAAGGAAACAGTAATAGACCCGACCAACCTACAAAAATAAAACGGTCTCTCCGTAACCAGTCATCCATAGTATCAAATAAATCGTTGTCGTTTTTCGTAGATTGCCCCAGGGTTATAGTCATAGTAATCCTCCGATTCAATTACTTCGACCATTTCCGAGCACCTTCTAGTAGTCTTGGTTCTAGTATATTGGAAAATTTTCCAATATACTAGAACCAAGACTTCCCGCGGGTTTCGAAGATCAAATTTTGAGTTATTGGCCCCTATAATATACAGATTTGGATAAATTCATGGATTCTTGTTTTAAAACTCCTCCTTATTAAATAACTAAATAATAACGGAATCAAGGACAATTATATGGATCGCATAATATCACTAATCTTCAGATTAACTATTCAAAAGAAAGTGATAAGTCTGAATTTCGTTTGTTTATGAATAATCAGATAAAATATATATAAAATATATAATAAATTATTACGAAAATATAAATTTTGAATTATAAAATTTGTTTTTTTTAAATAAAAAAAAAGACGAGAATGGATAGCCCCTTATTGGATTTGAACCAATGACTTACGCCTTACCACGGTGTTACTCTACCACTGAGTTAAAGGGGCCTTTTCACTTGATTTCTGAATAGGTCTATTTTTTAAAATATACATATTGAATGGATACTATAAATATAAAATATTTAGCATCAATTTGTATTTTATTGTAGTAAAAATTTAATTGATACATTCCGAACTTTTCATTTTGTATATATTTATATTAAATTCTTCAGCTATATTTATAGGTGTTATTAATTATTAACAATATATAAAAGTAAGCCCCCATCGTCTAGTGGTTCAGGACATCTCTCTTTCACGGAGGTAGCGGGGATTCGAATTCCCCTGGGGGTAGGGTACTTTGCAAGGAATTTTTTTAGTCAGATATTACCAGGTTTTCGTAGGAGCTTGGTTATTTATTACTGGGTCGATGCCCGAGTGGTTAATGGGGACGGACTGTAAATTCGTTGGCAATATGCCTACGCTGGTTCAAATCCAGCTCGGCCCAAGAATTCGCTACTCCACTTTATTTCAGAAATACAAAATATCATCATAAAAAAAAATAAAACTTTATTTTCTATCCCCTTTTTCCAGGGATTGTAGTTCAATTGGTCAGAGCACCGCCCTGTCAAGGCGGAAGCTGCGGGTTCGAGCCCCGTCAGTCCCGAGGGATTCACAAAAAATTACCTCTCATTAATTAGAAAGAAGGGTCAGAACCACATTAATTTTTTTTTATACGCATTTAATGTAGACGTCAAAAATATTTTAGGGGATGAAATCCCGAGTTATTAGTCCGTAAAAAAATAAAAATATTATGGAAATCAATATTTTTGCATTTAGTGCTACTGCTCTATTAATTCTATTTCCTACTGCCTTTCTCCTTATTATTTACGTAAAAACAATAAGTCAAAGTAATTAATTATTCTTACTTCTGAGCTAGCTGATAAAGAATAAATAAAAAAATATACGAAATAAGAGTCATAAATTACTTAATATGAATAGTTATAGTAGGGTTATAAATAAATGAAACTTTTTTTTACCCAGACTAGCTATTAGTTGTTTATTACTAAAAAGAGACTCTTTTAGTTCGAAAAATTAAAATGAAACCCGTAGAAATCTTTGTTATTTTACAAGAAAAACCTATAAATATAATAAAAATTATAAATCCATATTTAATTGAAAAGGTTGGATTTTTCCTAAATTAAACTTGGCATCACTTCTATAGTCCACTTCTTCCCCATACTACTAGTGAAAGGGAAAAAGTAAAGACTACCATTAAAGCAGCCCAAGCAATACTTACTATATCCATATCCATATGAATTTTATCTCCTTGCGATATAAAAAAAAGAATTTTTCCAACTTTTTCTAATACACTAATTAAGAAATAGTGGAATCCCTGTTCCAGAATTCAAAATAATAAACTATTCGGAATATCTAATGCAATAAATAATTTGGAATGCTTCTTCGTTAGTTTGTTTAAAAAAAAAAGGGAAATTGCTAGATCTCAGCTAATTTTTACCATTTATCTTACTAATTACTAATGTGACAAAATTTTCATAATCTATTAAAAACACGATCAGGCGACACCCAGATTTGAACTGGGGAAAAAAGGATTTGCAGTCCTACGCCTTACCACTCGGCCATATCGCCAAAAAGAACTGCGTTTTTTCTTTCGAAAACTTATAGTTTCTTCGACTTTTTTATATAGCTTTTAGCCCTCCTTTCCTTTCATATGAAAAACTTTTTAAATTGGTCTCATTTGATTCCCTCATGTAAATCTTATTCATTCAAAATGAGTGCGTTCAAGACGGAGGGAAAATTGTGGTTATATAAATATTTTTAGCAGCTTCAAAAAATTGAATTTCAATTATTTGATCAATTGGTAGAACCTTTATTATAAACGCAAGTTCTTTGTTATTGTTTCATTTGAAGTATTTTTCTAATGATTTACCTAGGAACTGCTAACTTCTAGAATCTATATAATTTTGAATAAATTAAGTATTACAAAAGTCTGCCATTTCGTACCGATAAAAATTAGAAAAGTCTCGTGTAAGTAAATAGGAAAAAAATCCATATTTATCAGTTAGGGAAGAGATATTTTAATAACTTCTATTATTTTTATCCTTATCATTCAGAAAAGATGTAAATAGGGCAAGATTGGTTCATTAACTATGAACCGAAAATGAACTATTGACACAACGAGAAACGTAAGTTATGTGGGCCCAGGAAGACAGACAAATCGTACAGACTGCAAAGTTGTATTTCTTTGACTTGTGTGCGCGCAGCTTGGCGAGCATTTTTATTGGGAAGAGACTGCTTGGATTTTAGCATGAAGTAGCTCTCGGAAAAACGGGGTGTGCATGTTTCAAGGTGATTTAGAGACTCCCAACAACAAGTTATTGGAGTAGAACGAGAACAAGATCCTTTAATCCATAATCTCGAATTTTTTGACTCTTTCCTTAATTAACAAGATAACATCTTTTGGGTTAGTACTAAAAAAAATTTATTACATAGTCAACGAATAAAAATTTGGGCGTATAGCTACGTCCGGACCAAATAATAAAAAGGGGGTATGAAGATAAATGACAAAAATATATTGGAACATAAATTTAGAAGATATGCTGGAAGCTAGAGTTCATCTTGGTCATAGTGCTCAAAACTGGAATCCTAAAATGGCTCCGTATATTTTAGCAAAGCGTAAAGGTAGTCATATTATAAATCTGACTAGAACGGCTCGTTTTTTATCCGAAGCTTGTGATTTAGTTTTGGATGCCGCAAGTAGGGGAAAAAAATTCTTAATTGTTGGTACCAATAATGTAGCAGCTGAGGTAGTAGCGCGGGCTTCCATAAGGGCTCGCTGTCATTATGTTAATAAAAAATGGCTTGGTGGTTTGTTAACCAATTGGTCCACTACAGAAACAAGACTTGAGAATTTCAGGAATTTGAAAATGGAACAAAAAAAGGGGGGACTTACTAATCTTACAAAAAAAGAGGCAACGATGTTTAAAAGAAAATTAGCTCGCTTGCAAAAATATCTGGGTGGTATTCAATATATGACGGAGTTACCTGATATTGTAATAATTATTGATCGGCAGAAAGAATCTACAGCCTTACAAGAATGTAGCATTTTAGGAATTCCAACAATTTGTTTAATTGATACAAATTGTGATCCTAATTTATCAGATATTCCAATTCCAGCAAATGATGACGCTATAGCTTCAATTAAATTCATTCTTAACAAACTAATATTCGCAATTTGTGAGGGCCATTTTAGCTATCTAAGAAAGTCTCGATAACTACTGAAAGAATCTGTGAATTAAAAAAAAAAATAATTTAAAACTTAAATAAAGTATCCTACTGATTTTAAAAAGTTATTGGTTACTATTGAATTGTTTTTATAAAAAAATAAAAAAATTTGTTGAACATTCAATTTTTTAAGGGGGTAATCATGAATGTTTTATCACGTTCCATCAGTAACCTGCCGGACTTATATGATTTAGCTGTTGTGGAAGTAGGCCAACATTTTTATTGGCAAATAGGAAAATTCCAAGTGCATGGCCAAGTCCTTATAACATCTTGGGTTGTAATTGGTATTTTATTAAGTTCAACCACTATAGCTATTCGAAACCCACAAAACATTCCGACTCGGGATCAAAATTTTTTTGAATATGTTCTTGAATTTATTCGAGATATAAGTAAAACCCAAATTGGTGAAGGTTATGGTTCTTGGGTTCCTTTTATAGGTACTTTATTTCTATTTATTTTTGTTTCAAATTGGTCGGGAGTTCTTTTACCATGGAAAATAGTGAAATTACCTCATGGGGAGTTAGCCGCGCCCACGAATGATATTAATACTACGGTTGCTTTAGCGTTACTAACCTCAGCGGCCTATTTCTATGCGGGGCTTTCTAAAAAAGGAATCGGGTATTTCAGTAAATATATTAAACCGACTCCGATCCTTTTACCCATTAATATTTTAGAAGATTTCACAAAGCCTTTATCGCTTAGTTTTCGACTTTTTGGGAATATTTTAGCGGATGAATTAGTAGTTGTTGTTCTTGTTTCTCTAGTACCTTCAGTAGTTCCTATACCGGCCATGCTTCTTGGATTATTTACAAGTGGTATTCAAGCTATTATCTTTGCGACTTTAGCCGCGGCTTATATAGGTGAATCCTTGGAGGATTTTCATTAAACTCATTAATAACAATAATTAAGTACATCTATAACTTTCCTTTACGGAAAAATAAATACTTCAGGTCATAAGAATTCGTTGGGGAATAGAAAAAAAGCAAAAATGAAATAGAAATCTTATCTGTCAAATTACTTACCAATTCTATTGACTAAACAAATCATAATTTTATTATTTTTATTATATTGTATCATTAACGACTTTTTTATTTCTTTTTTTGTCTGAGGAATTGAATTATGAATCCACTTATTTCTGCTGCTTCTGTTATTGCTGCTGGCTTTGCTGTCGGACTTGCTTCTATTGGACCTGGGATTGGTCAAGGTACTGCTGCAGGTCATGCTGTCGAGGGTATCGCGAGACAGCCTGAGGCAGAGGGAAAAATACGAGGCACTTTATTGCTTAGTTTAGCTTTTATGGAAGCTTTAACAATTTATGGATTGGTTGTCGCATTAGCTCTTTTATTTGCAAATCCGTTTGTTTAATATTCTTAATCGTAATCGAAAAAAGAGAATTTGTTTCATCAAATTATATGTATATTGATATTATATTATTAATTTATTAATTTTAAAGTATAAGAGGATAATTTATGAAAAATAGAACGGATTATTTTATTTCGTTGGCCGTTCGATCACCTGAAGGCAGTTTTGGCTTAAATACCAATATTTTTTTAACAGGTCTAATAAATATAAGTGTAGTACTTGGTGTATTAATCTTTTTTACACGAGGATTTTTTAGTAAGTTTTTAGAGAATCGAAAAAATAGGATTGTAAACACTATTCAAATCTCGGAAGAGCTGTATCGTGGAGCTGTTGAAAAACTAGAAAAAGCCCAGGCTCGTTTATGTAAAGTTGAAATGGAAGCCACACAGTTTAGAGTCGCTGGATACTCGAAAATAGAACATGAAAATTTGAAATTTATTAATTCAACTTCTACTACTTTAGAAGAATTGGAAAAAAAAAAAAAAGAAACTTGTTGGTTTGAACAACAACGAGCCTTTAATGAAATCCGACACTGGGTTTTACAACAAACCTTACAAAGAGTTTTAGAAACTCTAAATATTTTTTTGAATAATGAGTTGCATCTACGTACAATTCGTTTAAATATCAGTATGTTGGGAACAGTGAAAGAAATACTTTATTAATCTTTCTTTTCTATATATCATATCGCTATTATTGGATTAGTTTTGACAAATAAAAAAAAAGAACTAAGAAAGAAGCATGGTAACTATTCGAGCCGACGAAATTAGTAATATTATCCGTGAGCGTATTCAACACTATACTAAAGAAATAAAGATTTTAAATACCGGTACCGTCCTTCAGGTTGGGGATGGGATTATACGTATTTACGGTCTTGATGAAGTAATGGCAGGGGAATTAATAGAGTTTGAAGATGGTACAAAGGGCATTGCTCTCAATTTGGAATCAAACAATGTTGGTGTGGTTTTAATGGGCGACGGGGTAAGTATAAAAGAAGGAAGTTCGGTAAAAGCAACAGGAAGGATTGCTCAGGTACCTGTCGGTGACGCGTATTTAGGTCGTGTTATAAATGCCTTAGCTAACCCGATTGATGGCAAGGGCGAGATTTTATCTTCTGAATTTAGATTAATTGACTCCCCTGCTCCAGGTATTCTTTCACGGCGTTCCATATATGAGCCGCTTCAAACGGGGTTAATTGCTATAGATTCGATGATACCGATAGGACGTGGCCAGCGAGAATTAATTATAGGCGATAGACAAACCGGTAAAACCGCAGTCGCCATTGATACAATTCTTAATCAAAAAAATCAAAATGTAATATGTGTCTATGTAGCTATTGGACAAAAAGCATCTTCTGTAGCACAAGTAGTTACTACTTTACAGGAAAAAGGAGCCTTGCAATACACTATTGTGGTAGCCGAAATGGCGGATTCCGCCGCTACACTACAATATCTGGCTCCTTATACAGGAGCAGCTCTGGCTGAGTATTTTATGTATAATGAAAGACACACTTTAATTATTTATGATGATCTCTCCAAACAAGCCCAAGCTTATCGTCAAATGTCTCTCCTATTACGTCGGCCACCCGGCCGCGAAGCATACCCAGGTGATGTCTTTTATTTACACTCAAGGCTTTTAGAAAGAGCCGCGAAATTAAATTCTAAGTTAGGTGAGGGCAGTATGACCGCCTTACCAATAGTAGAAACCCAATCGGGAGATGTGTCCGCCTATATTCCTACTAATGTAATTTCTATTACGGATGGACAAATTTTCTTATCTGCCGATTTATTCAACGCTGGAATTCGACCGGCTATTAATGTTGGGATTTCTGTTTCGCGAGTGGGGTCTGCAGCTCAAATTAAAGCTATGAAACAGGTAGCTGGTAAATTGAAATTGGAACTTGCACAGTTTGCAGAATTAGAGGCCTTTGCACAATTTGCTTCTGATCTCGATAAAGCTAGTCAAAATCAATTGGCAAGGGGGCAACGTTTACGCGAATTGCTTAAACAATCACAATCTGCTCCCCTTACAACCGCGGAGCAGATAATCGCTATTTATGCTGGAATAAATGGTTATCTTGATTCATTAGAAGTTGGACAGATTAGAAAATTTCTTCGTGAGTTATACAATTATTTTAAAATTAATCAACCTAAGTTCCAAGAAATAATAAATTCGACTAATACATTTACTAATGAAGCAGAAGTCCTTTTGAAGGGCACTATTCGGGACCAAAAAGATCAGTTTCTACTTCAAGAAAAAATATAAAAACCTCTTCATAAAATAATAAAGTATAATTTTATGAAGAGGTTTTTGTAGTATTTATTTAGAGTAATAAAAAAAAGATAGATAGAAACCTTGCGTCCAATAGGATTTGAACCTATACCAAAGGTTTAGAAGACCTATGTCCTATCCATTAGACAATGAACGCGTTCTTGCTCCTTTTTCTTTTTTAAGTAAAAATAGGCGCATCCTAAATTGGTTTCCAAAAAGAAAGCCCGGTTGCGTGCTGACCGGGCCTTGATAATTCATAAAATCCTGAAAATGCAAAGGGTTTTTTATTTACCTATTAACGAATATGAATATAGAGAATTATCAAATCAGAAAAGGAATTCTCCATTTTCTTTTGGAGAGATGGCTGAGTGGACTAAAGCGGCGGATTGCTAATCCGTTGTACGAGTTTTTTGTACCGAGGGTTCAAATCCCTCTCTCTCCATTTTTACGAAGAATTTCATTTTTTAAAAATTTGCGAATTTGGTTTTTTAGTCTTCTTCTTCAGCTCCGGGATTGCGTCTTGGATCATTAGATAGGAACCCAAATATGAAGAGAGAAACAAAAAAAATAACGACTGTATATACGACGAGTTTTAGAATTAGCATTACAAATTTACCTTCGTTTGTTAAAAAAACATGGCTTAGATTCACTATTTTTTAAAGTATCTATCCAATCCAGGTTTGATACCAAGAAATGAAGTAACCTCTCTAATAAAGAATTGAATCTATTAATTTTAAGTAAGAGTTTTCCTATTTTTCTTTTTGGACGGAGACTAACTCCTATTATTACGAAAAGTTTTTCCTCACCCTAGAATTTCAGCGAAAACTGACAACAGCCTGCCAAACAAAAGCGAACAGAAAAAAAAGCACAGGTATAACCGGCATAAAATTTACAATTGGATTCAAAAACGAATAGGCTTCGGGCAATTTTATGAATAAAAAACCATTCGAATAAAGGACGGAATTAAGACAAATCAAACTAAAAAATTTAAGCATTTTTTTTTATTAGAGCTAGTGCTTCGTGATCCAGTTATTTGTAATTTATATTAAAAAAATCTTTAAATCAAATTTCAAAAATAAGACTTTGGAGAAAATATGAAAATATATTTTTATATTATAATAATAGAAAATTCGTTGGTAATTCTTTAAAAATTCCCATAAATTTTATAATGTTTTTTATGTGTGAAGTTCAATTTTGGTGCGATTTAATCATTCTTGAATTTATAAAATAAATAAAGAAGCATTATTTTCAATTTGAAGTTTTTACTTTCAAAGGCAAATGGGGCGTGGCCAAGTGGTAAGGCAACGGGTTTTGGTCCCGCCATTCGTAGGTTCGAATCCTTCCGTCCCAGAGCTTTTTTTCTGATTAGAATTTTTATAGATTTCCAATAATTATGTAAATTAGATGTATTATATATGTAAGACTTACCTTGATGGATGCAATGAAAAAGGTAGAGACTGTTTAAAACCAGGTAATTTTTTCACTTTAACAAATGTATTGTCTAGTTCTTCCAGATTAGGTATAACCTTGGTTTTTCTAAAAAGAACAATATAAATTTTATTTACAGAATTATCTAAGGTATGTTATATTATAAAATAACAAGCTTCTTTTGTTCTATTTTTTTCATGGGCTTGGGAGTACTTAATAACTAAAAATACTTAATAAATTACTGTGACTGTAGTTTTAGATAGACGCAAGAGCGAAAACCTATGGGGTCGTTTCTGTAACTGGATAACCAGCACTGAAAACCGTCTTTATATTGGATGGTTTGGTGTTTTGATGATCCCTACTTTATTGACTGCAACCTCTTTATTTATAATAGCTTTCATTGCTGCTCCTCCAGTAGATATTGATGGTATTCGTGAGCCTGTTTCTGGATCGTTACTTTATGGAAACAATATTATTTCAGGTGCCATTATTCCAACTTCTGCGGCTATAGGGTTACACTTTTATCCAATATGGGAAGCGGCATCGGTTTCTGAATGGTTATATAACGGTGGTCCTTATGAACTAATTGTTCTACATTTTTTACTTGGTGTAGCCTGTTACATGGGCCGTGAGTGGGAACTAAGTTTTCGCCTAGGTATGCGCCCTTGGATTGCTATTGCATATTCAGCTCCTGTTGCTGCTGCTACTGCAGTTTTCTTGATCTATCCAATTGGTCAGGGCAGTTTTTCTGATGGGATGCCCTTAGGAATTTCTGGTACTTTCAATTTCATGATAGTATTTCAAGCTGAGCATAACATTCTTATGCACCCATTTCATATGTTAGGTGTAGCTGGTGTATTTGGAGGTTCCTTATTCAGTGCTATGCATGGTTCCTTAGTAACTTCTAGTTTAATTAGGGAAACCACAGAAAGTGAATCGGCGAACAAAGGTTACAGATTTGGTCAAGAGGAAGAAACGTATAATATTGTAGCCGCTCATGGTTATTTTGGACGGTTGATTTTCCAATACGCTAGTTTCAATAATTCTCGTTCGTTACATTTCTTTTTAGCCGCTTGGCCTGTCGTAGGTATCTGGTTTACTGCTTTAGGTATAAGCACTATGGCATTTAACCTGAATGGTTTTAATTTTAACCAATCCGTAGTGGATAGTCAAGGACATGTAATTAATACTTGGGCTGATATCATAAATCGTGCCAATCTTGGTATGGAGGTTATGCATGAACGTAATGCACACAACTTTCCTTTAGATCTAGCTACGTTTGATGTTGTAGCTACAACTGCATAATAAGGATTAAATCTTAAAAAACAGGAGCAATCCCGCAATCGTCTAGCGAAAAGCGGTTCTTTCTCCTGTTTTCATTTTTGGGGCGGATGTAGCCAAGTGGATTAAGGCAGTGGATTGTGAATCCACTATGCGCGGGTTCAATTCCCGTCGTTCGCCCCAAATCCTGTAAAGGTAAATAGTCGAGAATCTTTCACAGATAGCTTTTTATGATATGTAAATAGATAGTATGCATCCAGTAGGAATTGAACCTACGACTTCGCCAATTATGAGTTGGGCGCCTTAACCACTTAGCCATGGATGCTTAAAGAGGACTTTTATATGGATAAGAGATAGGCTTTTGAAAATATTGTATAAATATATAAGCAATAGCGTTTTGGAATGATACGGAGTTCCACTTGTCTGGAGAATTGTAGTGTAAAATATCATGAAAAAAAATTTATAATTTATTAATTTATATAGTAATAGAAATATAATAAAGATTAAATTTGAAAACTCAATGGTTTCAAATATAAAATCAAATAAAGTAAAAAAACTCGGGAGGTTTACACAGGCATGAAAAACCAAAATCGCAAATTTTGTATTTTTGAATTGAGAGAGATAAATAAGCATAAATATTTCTTCGATTCATGGACCCAATTAGATTTAGTGGGATCCTTTTCCTTTATTCACATTTTTTTCCGCCAAGAACGTTTTTTTAAACTCTTTGATCCGCGAATTTGGAGTCTCCTACTTTCACGCAATTTACCGGGTTCAACAAAAAATCGCTATTTGACGATAAAGGGAGTCATAGTAGTTGGAGTCGGGATCCTTATATATCGCATGAACACTCAAAATATGGTTGAACGAAAAAACCTATATTTGAAAAGATTTTTTCCTTTCTCATTTACTTGCACTGATGATCAAGCCACTAAAATGAGTGTTTTGCTCCTTTCTTTTCCAAAGGGAAAAAGTCCATCTGAAAATGATTTACTGAAACCGAAAGAAAATACTGAGGTTCTGCCAATAACAAAAGTGCGGTGGAGGAACTTGATTGAGAATCGTAGTTTGAATAAAATGGTTGTTGGAATTGATATCTTATTAAAAGAAAAATCGCTCCAATCTGTTGAGTTTCCTTTTGTATATTATCTAGACCAGAAGGACTCTAATTTGGAAAGCTTAGTGAAAAGCAAGTCAAATAGGATTGAGCATGTTTCTGATCTTTTCTTTCATTGGGGAAATGATAGGCCCAAATCCTCTTTTTTTTGTAGTAATATGCGGTTCAACAAGGATCGGTTTTTTAGTAAGGGACGGAATATATGGTCAAATCTTCAGTCTGCTTACACAAGATCAAGATCTCGTTTTGTTCAAGGAAAGAATTTGAGTAAACTCAAAAGATCCTCGCTGGACCTTTTTGATTCCCTTCGGAATGAGGATTCGGAATATTCTGGATTGATCAATCAAAAAAATCTTCAACAACGAAAAGAACGAGCAAGTTCTTGGGATCCTTCCTTTCTTGAAACGGAACGCGAGAAAGAGATGTGGTTGCCGGAAAAAATGGAACATTTTCGGACAAGATTCCTTGGTTATTTTTGCTCTGATAAATGTTCAGAACTATACATGACGTCGACTCTTATTGAGAGGGCCACTAAAAATCCTCAATTTGCGAAGAAACCTCTTTGTTTTGTCCGGCGGGCGGAAAAGAAAGAAATACTTCATTTATTCAAAATCCTTTTGTATTTAAAAAAAAATGTCTCAATTCATTCTATTTCATCAGATCCGGCAAAAAAAAATCCATTTTTTATTTTAGTTCACCGATTCTATTTGAAAGTCGAGGAGATATTGCAAGAAAGAGCAGATCTATGTACTCTAGCAATAGGCGAGCCGGATACGGTGTATCATAAAGAATTTTCTTTTTATCTTAATAGTGATTGGGGATTAGAGAAAACAAAATTCGTGAATGAGATATTCAATGATAGGGCTGAATTAAAAAAGAAATCTTTATGGGTTTGGTCTCCTATTTTGTTTCGTTATCAACAATGTTATCCGGATACTGATTCTTTTTTTAAGCAAGTCAGACAAAAAGTGTTGGGTTTTACTAGTAAAAATAGAATGGAATCCGTTCGGCAATATCGATGTATTCAAAACGACTCTAGTATTGCTTTTTATCTAAGAAATCTATTCAACCATCGCAATCAAAGTCAAAGGGAGCAAAAAGTAACAGCTCTTCTTAATTATCGAAACTATCTAATCAAACAGAATTATACCTATAGATACAAATGGTCAAATGGTATAAAGAGTTTACAGGAACAATTTGAACATTTCCTTTCTGCGCAGAAAAACTTTTTTCAAGTCCAAAAGAGTCGTTTTGAAGTCATGCGAGTCAAGTTTGGTGAATTACGTGTTTTTTTTATTCGATTTCCTGGTCAATTCCGTGTTTATATTCTTGAAAAATGGAGTGATTGGTCTGAGGTTCGTAAGTACGTAGAGAAAAAAGTACAAAAAAGGGTATATAAGTTAATTCCTTATCTTTTGGACAGACTTTCCAAGGCACTTCGATCCTTCTTTTCGCTGCATTCGCTTGTTTTTTTGTTTACTAAGATACTTGGGTTTGCGACTAAATTTCTTTTCTTTTGGGCTAATTCACTTATTTTTTACTGTGTAAGTTTAGGGAATACCCCGATTCAGAGATCCGAAATTTATATCTATGAATTGCAAGGGCCAACTCATAAACCTTGTAATCGGTTGTTCGAATCGATAGGATTTAAAATGGTTCATTTAAAAAGACTGAACCCCGAAGAGTCGGGTACTTCCAACTTCATAGTAAATGGAGCAATAACATCACCTAAACCTAATAAGTGGATGATTGATTCTCGAACCAAATCTTTTTATAAAAAGGATTCGGATTTTTTAAAAATATTCCACGATCAAGAAAATTCGATTTCATTTCCAAAAGGTTTATTAATATATTCTTTTTATAAAGCAAATATACTTCGATTCTTGAATAATCCGGACCGCTTTTGGTTCGATTGTAAGACAAGATTTCCATTTTCTGTGGAAAGGACTCGGACTACGTATTTCAATTTTCTTTATGGACAATTTCTGAATAGCTTGTTCCTTCGTAAGAAAATAGTTTCTTTGTGCGGGGGTATAGGTACTAGTTCACCAATCGAGGCACAAGTAGATCTCAAATTCATATCTCAGGATTTTCACTCCGATCCAGTCATTGGTAGAGCTATTTATTCGATCATAAATACTTCTGCAACACCTCTAACAGAGACACAAATAGTCAGAACTTCTTGTCAACCTTTTTTAGATCTGAATATGAATCTATCTGATTCCGAAGCCAAAAACTTTTCTGAGTTTCCCAATTTCATTTCAAAGATGGGTTTGAGTCATAGTCCCTATTCAAAATCCATTGATTTTTATCGAAAAGAAAAAGAAACAAGTTTTAAAAGAGATAGTTTTTTTTCTCTTTTATCAGAAAAATGGAATTTATTTCAAAGATATCTACCAAGCTTTTTTACTTTAGCAGGGTACAAATATATCAATCTGATATTTTCAGACCTAGTGTCAAGGGTTTTGGCTTTATCATGGCGAATTGTTCAGATCGAATTAGGGAAAATGCCATTTTTTATAACAATCGAGAGCTTGAGGAAGGGGGGGTTCCATAACTTTCTTCTGGGCCTAGAACTAGTTCATCAAAAGACTTCGGTAAAGATGTTCTATTTAAAAACGTTCTTTGTGATTTTTGTTGGGTATCTCATTACTATGCATCTTTTCTTTGTTTCGCGAGCGTTTATTAAGTTACATAATAAATTAAAAAGTTTAAACTCTTTTATGAGTTCCTCATCTAGGATTGAGGTTCGAACACTTTTAGATAAGTATCCTCTGTCTGAACCAAATGATTTTTGGTTAAAGAATTTATTCAGCGATATTATGACTCGAATTGCTTTTTCTATCAATGCCAGAAAGCTAAGTCATATAAGTCATACAAGTAAAGATATCTATTCCTTGATAAGAAAAAGCAAAAACGTGAACTGGGAGTGGATTGATGATCAAATTGAATCCTGGGTCGCGAACACTGATTCGATTCATGAGGAAGAAAGCAAATTTTTGGTTCAGCTAGCCGCATTAACGACAGAAAAAAGCGTTCTATTGAGTCTGACTCATAGTGATCAATTATCAAAGAGTGACGCTGGTTATCAAATCCTTGAACAACCGGGAGCACTTTACTTACGCGATTTAGTTGACATTCAGCAAAAGCATCTAATAACTTATGAGTTCAATACAGCCTGTTTAGCAGAAAGACGTTTATTCCTTGCTCATTCTCAGACAATCACTTATTCACAAAAGGCTCATTTCCCATCTCACGGAAAACCCTTTTCGCTCCGCTTAGACTTATCCCCCTCTAGGGGTAGTTTAGTTATCGGCTCTATCGGAACTGGACGATCCTATTTGGTCAAATCCCTAGCGACAAACTCCTATCTTCCTTTCATTACGATATTTGTGAACAGGTTCCTGGACAAGAATCCTGCTAAATTTATTGCTGATATCGATAGGGTGGAGAAGAGTAACAATATTGATCCGAGTTATGATATTGATAGGGTGGAGAAGAGTGACAGTATTGATGACGAGATTGGTCGTGACCTTGTTACGGAGCTGGATCTGCTCACTTGGAATGCGCTAACTACGGATAGTGAGATGAAGGCTCAAATCGACCGATTTTCTATCACTCTTCAATTTGAATTAGCAAGAGCAATGTCTCCGTGCATAATCTGGATCCCAAATATTCATGATCTGGATGTGAATGAGTCAAATTCCTTATCCCTTGGTCTATTAGTGAACCATCTATCCAGGGATTGTGAAAGATGTTCTCCTAGAAAGAATCTTGTTATTGCTTCGACTCATCTTCCCCAAAAAGTGGATCCCGCTCTAATAGCTCCGAAAAAATTAAATACGTGTATTAAGTTACGAGGGCTTCTTAGTTCACAACAACGAAAGTCCTTTTTCACTCTTTCATATACGAGGGGATTTCACTTGGAAAAGAAAATGTTCCATACTAACGGATTTGGGTCTATAACTATGGGGCCCAATGCACGAGATATTGTAGCACTGACTAATGAGGTCCTATCAATTAGTATTACCCAGAAGAAATCCATTATAGACACTAATACAATTCGATCCGCTCTTCATAGACAAACTTGGGATTTGCAATCCCAGGT